CTGGCGCTTTGACTTCGACACGTCTGCGCTCGTGAGCGCCTAGAGCCCCTTTTCCATCAATAGGAAGTCCCAAACCGTCGACTACACGTCCTAGCATAGCCTTTCCTGCAGGAACATCGACAATAGATCCAGTGCGCTTCACAAGATCTCCTTCTTTAATAGCCGTATCACTACCAAAGACGACAATCCCTACATTCTCATTCTCCAGATTTAAGGCGATTCCTTTCACACCGCTGGCAAATTCGACCATTTCTCCCGCTTGAATCTCCTTTAATCCATAAACCCGTGCAATACCATCTCCGACGGAGACCACTCGACCGATCTCATCCACTTGAAAATTCGTGTAAAAATGGCTAATTCGACTTTCTAATAAAGTCGTTAATTCGGCTGCTCGTGGAGTTTGCTCCATAATCATAATAAGTAGAAAGAAAAAAGAATACCTTCTAGAATTTCATCTATTAATAGCATATTATATATACATAGTAGATCAAGTATATAGAGTTGGGAGAATACCGCGATGATGCAAGGAAGGCTTCGCCTTACTCTTGCTCGTAAGAGACCCGAGAGGGAGTGCATTCTGGATGACTAAGTGCACTCCAAAAAGCTAATTCTTTCTATGTCATACATTGTCCATTGCTTAAGTCTTTAGTCTGTTTGAGGGTAGGCACTCAGTGTTCTAGGATTTATCGCAGATTTGATTAAATACCCGCTATAACTCAGGTGGAGCGCTTTGCGCGTCCGACCTAGTTGAAGAAAGAGATGTAAGAAAAAAAAAGAAGGGAAGGAATATAGCTCTTCCTACACGACGCTCTTCTTTTTTCTTTCGCATACTTGTTTCTTTCATTCTTTAACTGTACTTATGTTCCAAATGCAGATCGGAAGAGCACACGTCCGGAGAGTTTGAATGTTTTTTTTTGGTAGTGTGATTCTTCTTCTTCTTCTTCTTTATTTTCTGAAATTTGTTTGAAGGCATCTTTCTTCGTTTTCTTAGCTGCTTGTAACAATACCGACAATACCATAATGGGGAGTAACTGAGTGTACCCTTTCTGTTCAAGAATCTGAGCAGCTCCCTTGAAATCTTTGGTAAATTCCAATTGGCCTAATTATGTTTAGTTGTGAAACTAACTTTTCGTCTTTGAAACCTATTCTGTTTGAGACACACAGAGCTGAGCTTAGCTTACTTGCTTACTAGCTGCCTCTCTTCCTCATCTCATAGTTCACTTGTGAATTTAGAGTCTAAAGGGCAAGAACAGGCAATAGAACAGTAGTTTCCTTTTGTTTCCTTTTTACTCGTTCTTTATATTATTTTCTTTTAACAAGCAAAATACGAACAGAGAAAAGAAAGATAATCCGTGCCTGGGGGTTGTATCTTTCATCTACCTAAAGCAATAGAAAGAGAATGAATGAATCAATAGAAAACTATATAGTATTGTGAGAGTATACGAAAGAAGAATTGAATATCACCTGGCAGAGAAGAAGCTAGATCTCACTCTTGATGCTGCTTCCTCATTGTCAATAAATCTTCTCATAATAAATTAATCATTGTGCTTTAAATTGAAATTGAAATGAGTGCAGCGTAGAATTGATTTGATTTTTTAGAGTCTTTTTTTTCCTTTTATTTTTTCTTTTCAGAATTCCTCTATTTATTTCTTCGGCACTTGTTTTTCAACCAAGCGCGATGACTAATTGTTGTGGATATTTTTGGAATCTCCACTACTCTCCCCTGCCTCCTAGCACATACTCCAATAGTTCTGCTAGCTTGAGAATCCAAGTGTGTTAGAGAGAGAGATATGGAGACTTTTGCAAAGTTGTCTGAGGATTGGTTTCTGGGAGGCTTTACGCGATATATAATCTTTTTCCTGATATACTACCTCCTGGAGATCGGAAGAGCCCTGTCTGTGAATGAAACTGTAGAATCCTCTGAATATCCGGAACAACATCTTGTTGGAACGCCCCTGCAGAAGGCGGAAACGAGGTAGCTAAAATGGTGGATTGAATGAATGAGAGATTTTTGTTTGTCTGATTGTCAATGGAGGAAAAGATGAAATGAAGAAGGTGATTGGGATCTTTTTTTTCATGCTTTTCCCGGAGGTCTGGAGAAAGCTGAAATCAATAGGATTTCCCTAATCCTCCCTTCCCGAAAGGAAGAGCGTGAAATTCTTTTTCCTATCTGTATTACTGTGATGAACAAAGCTTCGATCAAGAAATACAGATTGGAGACCTTTAGCATGACGCCTTTGAATGGCATTAAGACCAATATGGCCGCTAGAGATGCTTTCATGGCTAGCAATGGAGAGAACGAAGAAGACATCGCCAACCAGGTACAACTGCTACAACTGCTCTATGTGCAAACAGGTAACCTCATTCTAACCTCTTCACATCCCCGACAGCCCTTTCGTAGGGCAGTGTGCTTTTGCGGAGGCCATAAATATGGCGATCGCCATGCCAGAGGAAGAAAAACGTCTGAGGCATGAGAAACACTACCGTCATATAATATCCAAGTTATTGCCATTGTGTCGCGTAAGAAGCATTGACACTTCTGTAAAGTTTCAGCCGACTAAAAGCAAGAAGGCCATGGGCAAGGAGCTAAAGAAGAAGATGATGATAATGAGTGATTGACCCAAACCCCCAAAAGCCGATATCTTTCACCCCCCCCCCTTCTGGTCTTTTCTTGTTCTTTTGAAGGGAACAACAAGTGCCATGTATCCACTTTTGCATTGATCTTTCTTCTGCGGAAAAAATTGACCAATATAAAATTAGAATGATAAGAGGGTGCCTGAGTATGGCTGGACTACTCAGAAGGTTTTTCACCTCATGAACTTTATCGTTAATGGAGCGGGTTTGCAACAACGTCGTGGATTACCCAAGGGGAGGAGCTAGTCAGATGCTGATGTAGCTTACTCAGACAGAAAGACCACGCTAAGCACTAGAAGAAAAGGAAGAGATAAGCTACTCCTACTAGAAAGGTGCACCTGGCTGTATCTGATGAAGGCCCGTCACGCCAACCCAAGAAGAAAGAACCCGTATCCAAAGAACTGGTTGGAAGGCGTGCTAGTTGTTGTTCTAGACAACGGAAAGACATAAAACTCATTCGTGAGGTATGAAGATGAAAAAGACAAGTCAGAAAACGAAAGATTGATGAGACACATGTCGAGGGCCACGAGGAGGTGGGGGTGGAGGTTGAATTTGTGATCTATGTCTTTTGGGTTTGACGGAATTATATGTAGACAGTTAAAGAGTGTCGTTGAAACTAACCTTTCTATTGCCGCTACTTACTTGATTAGTTGTTTATTGATTCATTCATCCACTTTCTATTGCTTTGTACTAAAAGGCATGAGCCAAGCACACCGTTTCTTAACAACAACACCATCAATAATCACCACAGCCTCACTCTCATTCCCACTCAAAAGCACTACTACAAACCAACTGTTTCATCACAGCACATGGGGTTATGTGTAGATTGTAACATACGTCCTTAATCTTCCATCTTGAACTTCTCTATTACTGCAATTCTTATTTGCTCCATGCTGGACCTTTTCTCCTTCAGTTGTCTTTGATATCATGCAACTATGCTATTTGAAGGTAAGTCACCAGTTCCATCAACATTGTTCCATCAAGCTTTGGATGGCAGAAGGAATATAAAGAACAATGTTTTTACACCTTTCGATCTTCTATGATTCTCTCGGTTGATTCTCGATTCGAGGAGGACTGAGTATAGCTCTATAGTTAAGCTCCTCTGCGTCATCCACAGTCCTCTAATCTGACTCTTATATAAAGAGAGCGTGCCTATCGTAAGGTTCTTAGTCTCTGGTTCTTTTGCCCTGCCTTTTAGGAGTAATTCTACCAACAAACCTGTTAACAAGGAGATAGTAATCCCACGCCTGCAAGAGAAGGAAGTGAGGATAGAAGAACTCAACGAAGCCGCCGATGAATCGTCTATTTCTCCTGCTCCTGCTAAGCACGCTGGGATGGATGATATTACGGATGATATTACGTATAAAGGGAGAATATTGTCATGTTTGATCCTCATGCATGCAATTTGCCTCCTTTTTCCGTTTACTTGTATTTCTTTCCGCGGTCAGTTCTTCCATCCGCCTCCTTAATTTTCTTTTCTTTCATCTCTCTCTCTTCTTCTACTTTTCCCAATATTTTCTTCTACAATGTGCACTTTTCCTTCATTTCTTTCTTTCTCCAACTTTTGATACACTTTGGATATCCACATGAGTGAATTGATATTTCCTTGATAGCTTGTGGTTGTTGAAAGACTGTCATATTTACTTACTGATGGTATAAGGACTTGAAGAGTGAAAGCTTTGTTTATTGTCCCCTAACCAGTTCCCTGAGAAGTTGATCCCCAAGTTCATCCTTTTGGCCATGAAAGGACAGCCCCTTGGTAAAAGCTCTATCAAATCATCGTAAATCTGGAGAAATGAAAGATGATGAAGCATCACAAGTCATTGATGGTGAAGAAGTACAGTAGATATCTTATCTTGGGGACCTTGGCGGGAGTCTCATTTCTAGGATTCCCTCTTTGCTTGCCACATTTCCATTGATAGATAAGAGACCCGCACCTTGCACAAATTCGGCGGTCGCATAGGTGCAATGATGATGAAGGAATCTATCATGACTGATGACTAGGACTAGCCTTTCTTTTGTTCCGCTATGCCGCTCCGCGAGCTCGGAGTGTTACGGACCAGCGGCGCGAAAAGAAGGAACTGAGGCCATTGGACTTGCACCTAGGGCCATGGAGAAATGCAAGAGCAGAAGCTAAGGAAAGAAGGAAGTATCATAGAAGCCACTAGCTGCTGCATATCCCTTTCCGCAAATATAGGAGAGAACTAACTACAAGTACTAAAATTACATGCACAGTAGCTTAATCTCCCCAGGTCGGGCTTGGCATAGTTACGAGGTTCCCGGCATAGAATGGATGAGCGCTCATGAGTTCCCACTATCGAATCATCTCAGTTCCTATTCCGGGCATTGAAAGCTGAAATCAAAAGGATTTCCCTAGTCCTCCGTTCCCATGATCTTCTCTTAAAATAGCAAGAATAGCTGGTGGAGGACTCTGCACCCAGTAAGGTCGTCACAGTCAGTCAGGAAGATGCTTTGCCACCCAATCGGCCGAAGCATTGGCTAATCTGTTCACCCTTTATACCGACCAGCTGTGGTGGGACATCCGGAGTTGCTGCACATCACTAACAATAGGCCTCAGACTGCGATCTGTAGACGACTTTTGACTATGAAAAGCTTTCAAGACCTGTTCATGCATCTGTTTTCATACATACAAACAGAAGATAGCTGTAGAGAAAAAGCCAGGTCAGAACCTTTCCTAAGTGTAAGTGCATGAGCCTCCGCCATGTCCACCGAAGTCCGTCGAAAGAGAAGGACAGTGGCAGTAACATGGTTCTAGAGGTCGTTTTCTATTTAGATCTGCAGGCTGGTGATTTTACTGTTGTATCAAATGAAGAAAACCAGAGAATGGCTAGGCTTAGTAGGGCTCGAACCTACAATATTACCGTTATGAGCGGTACGTTTCAACCAATTAAACTATAAGCCCTTAAGGATCTTTACATATGCAATTAGCTATTAGTTCACGTGTGGAAAAAGAAGCCTTTTTTCATCTCTATTTCCTCTAAAACTTCTATTAAGAATTCGATCAAAAAATGTTCTATTTTATTGATTATTATTTATAGATAGATATTGATTATTATATATTATTATTATTATTATTATTATTAATCTAATTTAATTAAGCTGCACTTTCGTGACTCAAATAGTCGGTAAAGTTTTCGGATTGCAGCGGTTTTCGCTGTCGGTGTTTTTCTTTAACACAATTTAATCGAAAGTCATGATAATTGGATTAATAAAAAGTATATGAGGAGTGATAGAAATAAAAACTTGTGATTGAACAAGTCCACTTTGACGAACTCTGCTTTCGATCTTCTTTAGCCAGTTTCGCATCATGTCGTATTAAGTTTTTAGCTGCAGCTATGCGATTACCAACCGGTGCAGTATGGCTGTATTCTTTCGGATAAGTGGATAGAGGGTGCTAGTCAACCAGAAGAGTTAGAAGTTATCAAAGCACTATTAGGATCGCAAGCAACCCGTCCTATGGACTCATACGCTCTAAATTAATAAGAAGGCGTATATATATGTAATGCTCAAAAAGAAAACAGACCAGAGATGACAGAGTAACCGGTATTCGATTCAACATTTATTTGGCAGTCAAACACAGCTTCAGCCAAAAATGGATTTAGGTCGGTATTCTGACCCCGGAATGTTTATAAAAACTGTTACCCCTCTATTCCCTCTAAAGCTTCCCATTAGAGGGAACCATTGGTTGTTGCAAGGATGTGTCTCGATAAGGAAACTCATCATCCATGGGAGTTACTGGAGATTATTGGGAACTGCACATATATTGGAATGGCTAACAATTGGGGCTTTGAGTTTTCGTCTTCGCTGAAGTCCATCCAGCCTTCTTTCATCGGTATAGTCCTCTGGCATTCCTGACACTAATAACTAGGTATACGCAGAACAGCTTCCCTCTTTATTTATCTTTTAATGGTAGATTGCGTTGATCTGCGGCCTATGGCGGGTTCGCACTTTCACTCTTTTGCCTCGTCTAGTATAATTTCCCAATAGTATATCTTTTGCCAAGCCCACAAAGAAAAGAAAATTTTGTTACGAGTATAAATTTTTGAATTATTATGCTTCCATGTGTCCTGAAATTGGTAGTGAAGAGGCTTGCTTTTTCCTCTTCTAAAACATTTCTCCAATGCTCTTTTTCTTTCTCAAATTGATTTTGTGCTTCCTTGTCCCATATCTTTCCTAAACTTGTTGCTTAATCCTTTAATGCACAAATGCTTTTTGAACTTTTTTCTTCCACTACATTCCTATCATGCATTCAAACCATCAGCCTTACTGTAGCCCTTGTCTAGTTATATCGTCATTATCGTGAATGTTATTGCATTGTCCTGGATGGCCAAGTACAAAAAATAGCTTTTGGCTGAAAACTTGAATGTTGATCTTCGATTTATACAACCAACCATTCTCCAAACTTGATTACAACACATCTTCACTCGACTCTCACATCAACTCGCTCCGTTCTTCTGTTCGATCAGCGCGATCCCCACGGATCTGAGTGAGACCAAGATCGATGTCTATGCCAGTCGCGATGATGGGTATACGTGGGAGTTTGTTAGTTGTCTCTGTACAGTAGGGCTGTGAGACAACCAGTCAAAAATCTGAGCTCGTATGATATGAGAATCCCCAAGACATTATCGTTCAATCTGCTAGACCATATGGTCAGAGAGCTGTCTTGAAGTTTGCACAATATACCGGTGCTAAGGTGATCCAGATTGGCTTCTGATGCAGAGGAAAACAGAGGTTAATATTATTCAAGGATGGATCACTAAATAACGGTTAACAGCTGGGGAGAGGTGGTTGAGAGGCCTTATAAGTAACCTGCTTATAGAGCTATGACTGTTTTTGTATTGGGTCTACCCAATGCTTTATACTACAGGGGCGGGTAATTCGCTTTTGCTCCTGCTGCTGCTCTTTCTCTTCCTATCTCTTTTTTTGTCTCTTCTTTTTAGCACTTGACCCTTCAGTTTCTGGTGGTGTGGTACTGGTATCCTTCAAATCTTTAAGAATATCTGGTTGTTGTTCTACCCGGCCTGTGCCCTGGTTTTCCAGCGCTGTGCTCTATGCGCATGCTTAATTTTTGCTCTTTCTTAGTGTGTGTCGTGTGTCAGTGCCAGAAGGGGCGGATTTTGTAGGTCATGCAGTGGTATGTGTTTGAAGAGAGAGCCGGAATTTGGAATACTAGTGATTTTACTAAAAATGGACTAAGTATACTCTTGTAGTTATGACCAAATCGCGTTCTTTTTTTCTACTTTTCTTTCTTATCAATGAATAAGAGAGCATAATTGTTACTCTAGTTTTATATTTCTAGTTGGTCATCCCCATATCTTCTAATTTCAACTGAGGGTGGGAGATTTATCATGGATTCAATTTCAAAGTTGCTTATCTATAGACGTTCGATTAGCATGTGTCAAGCATTTGGACAGCGTTCAATCAGAGCCAGCCCCAAAAAAAGAACAACAAAACAAGCATGGGCGTACATTAAGTGCACCATGTAACAAAAGAATTAGCTGTAGAAGCTCAAAAAAAGAAAAAAAAGAAAAGAAGAAGGACTTGGACGAAATAAAGCAGATTATGTAAACAAAGATTGTGCAAATAAGGGCAACTTATATACAATATACTTCACATTTAAACATGAAAGACTATTCTAGGAGAATGTCAGTTACTGTGCAAATGCACACTCAACAAAAAGGAAGTGAGGTTGCTGACAAAGGCTCAAAAGTTCCTCAACTTGATGAATCTGAGGATGGTGACACGACTTGTCAGAACATGACGATGAACAGGATTTCAATCTATTTTTCCTTTTTATTGCCCCCCCCCCCCGTGGGGTAGGCTCCCTGAGTTGTTAGGCATCTGAAGCAATTCGAACTCCCAAATAGACCAGCTTCTTCTACCTCACATCTAAAGAGATTGGATTAGGTGACTCATAAATAAACCTAATAGACAACAGAAGAAAAACTCTTTGTATTCTTAATTAGCCGTTACTTGCTTTTGAAACTTTTCTAGTTACCGGTTGAGGAAAATTTCTTAATTTTGGTGAATCCCTGTTTATTCAGTTTTTCTTCTATAAATTGTGCTTGGCTGTTATATCTAAGGGCCCTTAGGGAATCTTTCTATGTCCTTTCTGCTTACAGAAAAGACAGTCTCCGTGTCTCCATGTTCACCACCTTCTTCTGATTTCCTGAATACAAGGAATCAAAACTGGAACTCTTGGACAGATATATAATATGTCTATACATATCTATGTTGCTGGAGAAGCGAACTTGAATGGTCATTTGTTTCTGGTGAAGTAAACTCTAATGTCATTTTGACTTCTTCAATAGTAGAACAATAGAAGGCAGAACTTGTCTTGAAATTTGAGGAGAGGTGAAAGGCGCGCGGCGATCACCAACTTCCATTCCGGTCTGGATCCCGTCGAGTCCGTTCTGCCCCTCTTCAACAAGCCACAGGCTGGTTTTGGAGAACTTGCTAGCCTGGGATGCAATTGGTGGTAATGTGTGTATAGCTAGACGAATATCGATTACTAACTTTTCTTTTGCTTGATATTTGTAAGCATATAAGGCAGCCGTTATTTTTTTCAGGCTCAAAAGAAGGGGCTGGCTAAGGAGACAAGTCTTTTGGATATCGAAGCAAATATTGCAATTAGTGAATCTCTGAAGTATGGACTTGATGTGTGAGTTGTGAAGATGAGGATTCTGGTCATGAAGATGATGATGTAAATGAGGTGAGATTATGTTGGGTTGATGCGGGTTTCCATCAGATCGTCTTGAGCAAGTCTAGAGAAGACAGTGAAGACGAGGGCGAAGGCAGCCAGTTCTTTTGAGCCATGCTTCTGTGGCTGCTGGTAGTAACCCTAGCCATTTCCTTTGTTTTAAGAATTATACCAATCAATTTGTATCGCATGTCATTAGACCGTGTTAGGGAGGGAGTTCTGAAGAAGGTTGAGGAGAAGGGAGGTGCTGTAAAGAAACTTTTCAACATTGCATATAGTCGCCGACTGATACTAGTACTTACTATGGGATGCATAAGAAGAACAAGAAGAAGATGAGATTGGAACAAAGCGAAGACTTACCCCAATAACACCAATGGGCCAGGTTCAGATCTATAGCCCATTAGTATAATCTCTTCCCATGTCCGTTCCTTATCCCCGCCTAGTGCAACGATTAAGATGGTGGGGTTATGTAAAAATCGGGCAACCGGAGATGGTTCCTACTTGGTAGGAAATGAAGAAATGCAATGTCATCTGGTGTTCATGTTCATCAATATCCACTTTCTTCACCTATGGTTCGTTCGTCTTATTTTACACGACGCTTCTTCCGATCTCCCACACATGATGCAAGTTGGTCTTTCTCCGAAACCAGCGTACAGTAATTGATTGAGTTCCCACGACATTGCAACTACACTAGAGCAAAAAGGGAAGAACATTCAGCTTTCGTTATTTTAGCTTGCCTCTTGCGCGCTCCAGAATGTGCCAGCTCAGTATTACCTACTCTGATCTCTTTCAGCTGCAAACCCTCTTAAATCCATATAATTCTTTTGACAATCCAGCAAAAAAAGAGGGTATTCGTGCTCCTCTACGAATTCTGCATTGGATAAAGGCAATGCAAGAAGAATTTGATCAATTTAAAGGGACAAATTCTGGAAACTTGTGCCACTTACCATGGAGATTGGTCATAGTATGCTCCTTCAAAGCATAACGCGTCGATAATCATTCAAGCGTTACGGATAGTTTGTTTGCAGGCACAAACAAATAAGAAAGAGAAAGGAAAAGGGAAAGTTGAGCTCTGCTTCTTTTCTTTTTTCCCTTCCCCTTGCCATTTAGTGGAAACCTCTATGAAGATTTTCTCTTCTACTTCAAAGCAGTTGACAAAATCCACTCTTTCACATCATCCACTCCATGGCCATACTTTGCACTCACAGGTATGTGGTTCTAATAGATCTCAGGTCAGGGTGTGGAAGAACGGGATTGTTCAGTACTACTGGGAATTTGTGTCTCTGCTGAGATTTGATAGTCAGCAACTGCTTGTTCAGCATTGCCTTGTGCTGCTGCATCTGCTGATGAAGCAGATCTTGATCCTTGTGTTGCCGAATGCTCTTGGACCGTCAGTAGGAGACCCTAGTTCTATCTGTCTTAACTTGTTGATACTGGATCAACTATATATGCTAGAATATGATCCCTTATCATGATGAGTCATTCAGGTTAGGGGGGGCAACGCCCTCGCTCTACCTATTCTCAAACTTCAAATAGGTAGGACGTGTCGGCTGCTTTGTTGAGGAAGTTCCTAGCGATCTAAAGAAGAGGTACGATGAGGACTCTGAAACAATTAGTTGCAAGTTTAATCTTCATGTCTTGCTCCAAGTTGACTTTTGAGTTAAACACTTTCTTTTTTTATGCATTTCATGTTTTACTTTTGAGGTTAAGAAACAAGTTCCCTCCACCACGTATCGATCCGGAGTCATATGAGCAGAAGCTCCAGTATCGAGATACCAGGCAGCGGGAGCTGGTGGTGCAATTTCATTATTTCTTCATCTGTAGCCTGACTATATGCTCTCAGGCTTCTTAACCTCAACATTTTCATTCCCAGTCACATTGATTCGAACTAGCGAATTTAGTAAAAACAAAAGGATTATAATTCAGATATTCGTTTTCGTAGATTTGAATCCAAAACGCGCTTCTATTGACTACTATATAAGAAGAGATGCGAGGCGTATTCTGTTAGTATCACTCACTCATTCTTCTGTTCTTTCTCAAGTTTCGTTTCCTTTCATTTCGTTAGATGTATTCCGTGGCTGCTTCGTCTAAAGCAAGCAAGCTAGAAAATAAACCAAAAACCAACTTTCAGCATCAATTTCATTCCATACATGTGTCCAGCAAGAAAACCTGAGAACGAAACACTAGCAACCAAATACTCTTAGAAGAGTGATATTAGGCTCCACCTACTGCTGGCATATGCGATCAGATCGACGTTCCCTATCCCTTCTGGAACTCCTCAGCATCCATTCTCAAATACTTGCTGGTGAGATGGAAACATGGCCCCTTGGCTCTAGTTGATGAGAATCTCCCAATAGTTGTTGTAGCTACCGGTGATGGTTTTTTCAGCTTGGCCAGACTTTACTACTACTCTACTAGTATTTTAAGTTCTGCAATCTACATCGACAATTCAAAAGTTGTAGCATGTTCAAGCACTGGATGAGCTTCATCCTGACTTCAGTAGTTAGCTACGCTCTTGCGTTGTCCTTTCCATTGGCAAAGGAATCAATAACAGTATCTAGTAATAGCTGATTGAGAGGCGGCAAGATCGGAAGAGCACCTTGCGATCCTCTCAAGATCAAGATCATCACCGCCCGACGCATACCCTTGACTATGCCTTTGCCTCATGTACCCCCCTCCTTTAGGTGTACCCCCAGTATGGGAAGTCGGTCCCCGGGTAAAAACCACCCTTCCTTTGTTTCTGGTGCAGGTTTTTATTGCAAGTCAAAGAAGAAAGAATTTGCAACTTCAGCTTCTGTATGGTTGAACACCAGCATTTTCCAAGGCATTTGTAATCTCTTTCTCTTTGTGTGCGAAAGCACGATCAAAGCTGGAAACCTAACTTATATCGTCAGCTCCCAATCTTTAGGAGCACCCCGAAAAAGATAAAGCTGTGGAGCCTGCATTCTCGCCAGTTAGGCGCCACCGTGAGGTCTTACTGCTGCGATCCTGGAGGTGACCATTCCTCTTTACCTCTTTCTATTCTCTCAAGATGAATGTAGGAAGTGGCACCGCCAGATCTTCTGTGAACATTCAATCAAATGCGTCTTTGGGATCGGCAACAGCTAATTGGCTTAGGCGATGCTTGCTGTCAGGCGTGGGGTGG